ATAGTAAAACAAAAGTATTTGAGAATAAGGTAAAAAATATAAGTCTTAAAATAATAAGTGTACAGGATTTTTTTGAGAAGGCTGGTGAGGAAGATAGGTGAAAATTAAAGCTTCGTAGGAGAAAGGAAAATGATAGGCATAGATAGTAGTATAGGCCGAGTAGTGCACCTATAATTAAGCATATAGTTGTTGGTGTTGAGAGTCTTGCTATTAATCTGATAGCCCCTAGTTTTACAGCAAATCCTCTTAGCGGTGGAAGTCCTCCAAGTGACAGTAAGAGAGCTAGTGAAACTAAATTTACTAGGTTATAGGATCAGAAGAAGGTTCTACTTAGTGTTTTAAATATATTTATGAGTGTTAATCTAATAATAATGTATACAATAAAATAAAGTCATCTTGCTGTTACTGAGATTCTTATAATAGCAATGATTCATCCTGTATGGTTTACTGCAGAATAAGCTAAAAGAGTTCGTAATTGTGTTTGATTTAGGCCTAAGATTCCTCCTAAAATTGCGGAAGTTGAGCCAATTATAAGGAAGAATAGAAGGTATGACTTTGAGAAAAAGAAAAGTAGGGCTAAGGTAGGAAGTTTTTGTCAAGAGGCTAGAATTATACATGTTTCCCATGATGTTCTTCTTATAACTGATGGAAATCAGAAATGAAATGGAGCAACCCCTAATTTTAGAAATAGGCCTACTAGAATCAGATAATGTCTGATATTGATAGCTGAGAAGGCTCCCCATAAGATTAGAGCTCTACCAGTTCTTTGTGAAAAGAAGTATTTTGTTGCACCTTCTAGTTCTTGAAGATAGTTTGAACTAATTATGATTGGAATAAAGCTTAGTAAGTTAAGTTCTATTGCGAATCAGGCAGCTAATCAATTGGAGGCGCTTAGAGCTATTAATGCTCTTGAAAATAGAAAAAATGAGAATAAATAAGAGTATGGGAAAAAAAGAAACATATAGGTCATACAGAAAAGTTCTACTTTGTATATGCAAAACACATGTTCTAATTAAACTAGTATGACTTAAAAGAGTAAGCAGAGTTTAACTGCTTAGGAAAAAGTTAGAAGCTTTTTTCTGTTCAGAACACTCTTTGTTAACTAAAAATAAAAAACAGTGGAAGAAAGAAAAATACTCTTAGTAGTACTAGTAGTGGTGGGATGTTTTTTGTTCAGGGTTGAACTACTTTTAACCAATTTATTGTAAGTTTTGGAAGACCTTGTGGGCCTAGAAGTTCTAATCATCCTTGATCTAAGTTGGCAGTTACTTTTTTAGTAAAAGAAAGAAAAATATAGGTTGGGGGCTGTGTGCTTACTGGGGTAAAGAATCATATTGAAGTTAACCAGTTAATTATTAAGGGAAGTTGAAGAAGTGTGTTTTTAATTCTTGATAAAAGGGTGTTGAAGGCTCATGTGACAAAGGCCCCTCAGATGGTAACAAGAAGAGGAATTAATTTAATTATTCTTGTGATAAGTGGTTGAGTTGGGGCCGGTATAAGTAGTCAGTTAAATAGGGCACCACCAGTTACAGCAAAGGTGGAGAGAGCTAGAAGTGGAAAAATTACTGATGGAAAATTTTCTGTTGTTGTGTGGTGTGGACTAGTTAGTATAGGGCTTCATAGTGCGGTTGTACTTAATCGCATAGAGTATGCTGCTGTTAGAAGTGTGGCTCCAAGGGCTATAAAGATTAAGAAAAATGAAGGGGATCTTATTAGTATGTGTTCTAGAATTAAGTCTTTTGAATAGAATCCTGCTATGAAAGGAAATCCTGAAAGAGCTAAGTTTGAGATAAGAATTGCTGTTGTAACAAAAGGGAGTTGTGGTGCTAAGTTTCCGAAGCTACGAAGATCTTGTGTATGAGAGAATAAATGTAAACAAGTTCCTGCTCCTATAAATAAAAGAGCTTTGAATATTGCATGAGTTAATAAATGGAAGAAAGCTAGGTTTACTAAGCCTAATGCGATGCTTATTATTATTACTCCTAGTTGTCTTAAAGTGGATAGTGCAATGATTTTTTTTAAGTCTGATTCTGCTATAGCGGCTATTCCTGCTATTGTTAATGTTGCTACTGAGCAAATCAAAAGGCATGTTGTAAAGTACTGGGATATTAATAAAAATGGAGAAAATCGGATTAATAGAAAGACTCCTGCTGTAACTAAGGTGGAGGAGTGAACTAGTGCAGATACTGGTGTTGGTGCTGCTATTGCAGCTGGTAGCCATCTTGAAAATGGAAGCTGGGCTCTTTTTGTTATTGCTGCAATTAGAACTAAAATAATAATAAGACCTCTAAAAATAGAAATTGGTTGATTGATAATTAATCAGTCTCCACAATTAATTATAAAGGAGATGGACAATAGAATTATTACATCTCCAATTCGGTTTGTTAAGGCTGTTAGTATGCCTCCTGCTAAGGATTTTGGATTTTGATAATAAATAACTAAAACAAATGATACAAGGCCTAGTCCGTCTCATCCTAGTAATAGTGCTATTATGTGGGGAATAAAAATAAGAAAATTTATAGATAAAATAAAAAGAATAACTATTAAAATAAATCGTTTTAAAAAAATATCTTCTGCTATATAGAATGATGAGAAAAGAATTACGCTGGAGGAGATAAATAAAACGGCTGCAGAAAATAAAGTACCAACCGGGTCTAGAAGAATATTAAAGTTAAGTCTTGAACAGAACGGATTAAAGAAAGGCCAAAATAATAGGAGGGTAGTGTTTTTTGAGTATAGAATTAGTGCTACTGTTATTATTAGGACTCTAGATAGAAACAGGATAATGGAAAAATGGGTTGAGTATCGAAACATGGCTCATAGCGATAGGCATTTATAAAGCCACAATTTATTGTTTTTTTTAAACTATATGAGCAGGTATAAGGAAGAGTTTCTTCATTTTCTGGGCCGAAACCAGAATGCCTAGAAGGCGCTTAACCTATTCATTAGGGTGTGTGTCTGAGTATAAAGATAGGAGAAGACAAAAAATGTAGGCTTGTACTAAAGCAATACCTGCTTCAAATAAAGTATATGAAATTTGTGTAAACAGGAGTAAAATAAAAGCACTTCAAGAAGTAGTTCAAAACGTGATTATTAGGTAAATGCTAAGAAGAGTTATAACAATGTGACCTGCTCTTATATTTGCAGCAAGTCGGAAAGACAAGGTACCTGGTTGTACTCCTGTCCTAATTGTTTCAATTAAAACAAGAAATGGATTTAGTCAGGCTGGGGCCCCAGCAGGAAGTAGTCCTGCTGCGAAGGAGGATGGAGCAAAAAAGGTGCCTGATAGAATTAACATTAGTCATAATGGGAGGCCAAATGACAGGGTGAATAAAAGGTGACTAGTTACTCTAAAAACATAAGGAAATAGTCCTAATAGGTTTAGTGAGGTTAATAGGATAAATAGAGTTATTAAGAAATGATGTATAGAGGGTAGATTAATAGAGTTTGTTCGAGAAGTTTGTGATTTAATTACTGATAGTTGAAGTAATGCAAATCGAAGGGTTGGTGAAGAGGAAGTTCAGAATGAAGAAAAAAATATTAAAGGTGCACTGATTGATAGTAATCAGAAATATATTGTTCTGCCTGAGATATAGATTTCTGGATCAAAAGAGGAAAAAATGTCTGTTAGCATCAAGAACTGGAAGTTCCATTGATGGTTTTGAAGACCATTAGTTTCTTTTAACTTAAGTTCTTAGTTAGGAGTAAAATATTAGAATTGGGGTTAACAATAAGAGTCTTCTTAGAGAGAATGGTAAGAATCTTTTTCATGTTAGTCTTATTAGTTGATCATATCGTATGCGTGGTAGTGTTCCTCGTACTCAAATAAACCCATATGCAAAAAGTAGTGTAAATACACATAGAAAAATAGGAATTTTTACTGGGAAAAAGAAGATGCTGGTTAGTAGGCTTATGAATAAGATGTTTATGTATTCTGCTATAAAGATAAATGCAAATGTTCCTCCTCTATATTCTGTATTGAATCCAGAAACTAGTTCTGATTCTCCTTCAGCAAAGTCGAATGGAGCTCGATTTGTTTCTGCAAGGGCAGATACAAATCAAATAATTATAAGTGGAAATAAAAGTAGAAATAGTGGTGGTATTTCATTACTTACTATTTCGTTTATATTTATTGTTATTTTACAGATAATTGGGCTTAAAAGAATAAGGATTATTCTTACTTCATATGAAATTGTTTGGGCAATTCCTCGGATTGCTCCTAATAGAGCATACTTGGAATTTGAAGCTCAGCCTGCTGCTAGTACAGAATAAACATTTAGGCTAGAAATTATAAGGAAGAATAAGAATCCAAAAGAAATAAAAAATCTTGGGAAGAAGTGTGGATATATGTGTCAAAGTGATAATGCTAGAATTAGGCTTAGTAATGGAGCTATCAAGAAAGGAGTTGTATTAGCAAGTGTTGGAAAAGTTAGTTCTTTTGAAAAGAGTTTTAATGCATCAGCAAATGGCTGTGGAAGTCCTATTAGGCTAACTTTGTTAGGTCCTTTTCGTAGTTGAAAGTAGCCTAAGAGCTTTCGTTCTACTAAGGTATAGAAAGCTATTGCTAGTGCAATTATAATATATGAGATTACAATAGTTAGTGTTAGTGACATATTCTAATATTTGTTTTAGAATTAAAAATCTAATGCATATTTGCTTTTTAGAAAAAAATGTTTTTAATTTATAATTAATTAAAGTATTAGCTGTTATATTTTAACAGTAATGTATTAAAGATAGAATTGCCGGGGATAGTTAAAAATTTTGAGGAAGAAGAAGATTTTATAATTTTTTAATCCTAAAGAAATCCTCGTTATTTTATTAATAAAAAACAGCTAGATTTTAGAGGAATGTATTTGGCGTGAAATGGGGGGGGGTATATCCCCCATTTTTAGGGGGTTTGAATGGAGTTTCCGAACAATTTTGCATTTTTAAGCATATGTTTTTTTATCCCCATTTTTTTTGGTGGCTATACTGTATATATATATGTATATCTACATTATGTATACTATAATATTGTTGATGTACTTATAGCACAACTCATACAGACAGACACGTTTCCATGACAGATCTGTATGTGTTGAGTAACATTTGTCTCTAAGTCACTGGAAGTTGATATAAGGTTAGAACTAAATATACGTTTAATATACATATATTTGTATATATATATATATATATAAAAAATATATTTCGTCTTCTATTTCTAAAGAGGAAAACTCCTATTATTAGAGCTTAAATCTAATGCATAATTCTGCCACTTTAGAATATTCAGTTTGTTAAAATTATAGGTATAGTAATTGCTATTATTAGCGGGAAGAGGTGTAAAATTAATGTGGAGTAGTTGTTTGAAGGACAAAGAAGTAATGGGTTTATTTGTTTTCTTGGTAGTCCATGTTGAGTTCTTACGTACAAGAATAACGAATAAGCGGCTCTGAAAAATCTAATTCCTATTAAAGGTAGTAGAGATATATATGATGTTGCTAGGATTCTTGTTATTAATAGAATTTCTCTTAAAAGGTTGAGAGATGGGGGTGCAGCTATATTGCAGATACAGAATAGAAACCATCAAAAGGTTATTGTTGGAAAGTAGGATTGAAGTCCTTTAATTAAAAATAGTCTTCGTGATTGTGTTGATGAGTATAATATATTTGCTAATGCAAAGAGTGCAGAGGAACAAAGTCCATGTGCAATTCTTATTAGTAAGGCGCCTTGTCATCCTCAAGTGTTACCTGAAAAGAGCCCTCCGGCTAATAGTCCTATGTGGCCTACTGATGAGTAGGCAATTAATGATTTAAAATCTGTCTGTCGTAAGCAAATTAGTCTTGTAATTGTTGCTCCAATTAGACTGACTGGTAGAATGATTGGACATAAAGATGAAATAATTTTTGGGAAAATAGATGTGATTCGCAGTAAGCCGTAAACTCCTAGTTTTAGTAAAATTCCGGCAAGAATTATTGATCCTGCAACTGGAGCTTCTACGTGGGCCTTTGGTAATCATAAGTGTGTTATGTATAATGGTAGTTTTACTAAGAAGGCTAATGAAAGTTGGGCTCTTCAGACTTTTATAAGGGCGGAGTCTAAGGCTGGTATAGTTGATAGTATTGTTATATTGGTGTGACCATTAATATTAATTAGTAGTAAGATACCTGCTAGTAGTGGGAGTGAGGCTGAAATTGTATAAAGTATTAAGTATAGGCCTGCTTGTAGACGTTCTGGTTGATATCCCCAGATTAGAATTAAGAGAAGTGTTGGGATGAGGGCAATTTCAAAAAAAATATAAAATAGGATGAGAGATTTTCTTAAAAAGCATAGTGATAGAGAAAGAAAGAGTAAGATAGATATAATTATAAACAATGTGTTTGATTTTTTTATTTGTTGGATTGATTGTCTTGCTAGGATTCTTAATAATCTAATTCAGGCAGTTAGAAGTAGTAGAGCTCAGGAAAGTGTGTCTATAAGAAGTCAGTTGTTAATAAAGATAATATTTATTATAGGAGTGTAGCCTTGAATGACTAAAATCATTAGAAATAAAGTGTATATGATAACTAGGTTATATCATGATATAGGTGAAATTAGGATTAGAGGCAGTAATATTATACTTAAAGTAAACTTTATCATTTTCTTATGGTTAAGTTTCTTAATATGTCTGAACCAAAATGTCGAGTTCTTCTTACAAGGAGGGCTAAACCTACTCTGGCTTCACATGCTGCTATTGGTAGTACTAAGAGTAAAAAAAATAGGCTTTTTATTGAGGAGAAAAGAAGGACTATAACCAGTGAAAGGGCTAAAACTTCTAGTGCAAGAAGTGCTATTAAAAATTGTTTTCGCTGTAGTAGGAGAGTAATTAAAGGTCATGCTGGAAATAAGGAAATAAGTAGAATGATAGAAAAAAACATAAGCTGTAGTGCAGTGCAATCTCTGGTTTACAAGACCAGTATAATTTATTATACTACTACGGCTTGTTTCTAAAGTGTTCTTATCTTAGCTGCTTCAAAGCTATGCTTTGGTTTAAGCTATAGAAACAGAGAGAGTGTTTATTGTAAACTCAATTGAGAGATCCTTGATTTCATTCATGAACTGTTCCTAAAGATAAAATTAGTAGGAAAATTGTTACGCATAGGAGAAGTCTTCAATTTCTTCAAAAAATTGCTACTGGGATAGGTAAAAGGAGGGCGATTTCTACATCAAATACTAGAAAAATAACTCTTAGTAAGAAAAATCGTAGAGAGAATGGGAGACGTGCTGATGATTTTGGATCAAATCCACATTCGAATGGAGATTGTTTTTCTCGGTCTAGGTTAGAGCGTGCTGAGACAGAGAAAGCTATAATGAGAAGAAGGAAGCTAATTGTTATGGCTAGAATAATTCTAAAGTATGTAAGAAGCATTAATCTGGGGATTATTCCTTTTCCGGGTTAAAAATCCGGTGCTTCAAAGCAAAGCTTCCAGATAAGATATTGGGAGTAGTATCCATATTTAGTCACATCAGAACTATCCGTTCAGTCCGGCGCAATATCTAGAGTTAAATAAAATAGTGATAAATAAAGTAAAAGGGAGATAAAAGGGTAAAAGAGTTTTTTTATCGAAATCCTTTCGTACGAACGATAAAGGGAAAAATAGTAAAGATAGAATCTGACCTGACTTACGTCGGTCTAAACTCAGCTCATGTAAGATATTAAAGGTTGAACAAACCTACCATATTAGAGTTCTGCTTCAGAAAATAATGGTTATCTTAAGCCAACATCGAGGTGCCAAGCCCCCCTGTCAATGTGGACTCTCAAGGGGGATTAGTCTGTTATCCCTACGGTAGCTATTTTCAGAATAATTTTTAATGTTTCTTTTTAAAAAAGTACTTCTTGTGGTTTTTAGGAAGCTTTGTTTGTTCCTATATTGCCCCAATAAAAATCTTTTTATTTTATATACAAAAAAGTAGATTAAAGCTCGATAGGGTCTTCTTGTCTTTTACTAGAATTTAGGCCTCTGCACCTAGAGGTTAATTTTTAAATACTTCTCTGAGACAGGCGAACTCTTGTCTAACCATTCATACAAGCCCACAATTAAAGGGCAAATGATTACGCTACCTTAGCACGGTCAGGCTACCGCGGCCGTTAAATCTATCACCGGGCAGGTTGGACTTTTAATTTTTTTTCTAAAAGACATGTTTTTATTAAACAGGCAAAGTTCATGTTTGCCGAGTTCCTGAGAGAGGATTTAATAAGTAAAATTTTTATTTAAGGAAGTTTTAGTGTTATTAGGTTAAAATAGTGAGAAAATAATCATTTTATACAGTATTTGTGTTTCTTTTAGTATTGTGAAATATATCCTACTTTTTTTATACTTTGATTTGTAAAGAATTTTTTAAGTAATACTAGAACGTATTTCTTTTTAATGGCTGGTTTGAAGCCTATGGAGGTGAAATTAGGGAGATAGTGAGTGGAGAAATTTAGATTGGCCTAAATTTTTTTACAAAACTATTATTTAGTGTGGGTGTTTTTAATAGTTTGCTTAACGAAAATTAATTTTGTAGGAAAACTAGCTATCTTTATTTGCGATAGGTATGTAGCTTCTAGAAGTTTTTATTCCCTTAGTATTGCAACACTATAGGGTGGGTGCTATGGAACATAATTCTTCTAGCTCAAAATAAGTTCGAGAAGGAAATGGTTTTGTTTTTACTTGTTAAACCATGATGCACAAGGTACAATGAGAAGATTACTTGGAGTAAGGTGTTAGTTCTTTGCAGTTAGACGAGGAAGAATACGTATAAGACTTAGAAAGATTATGTGGTATATTATTAGGCACAGCTTCCGCTACGCCTACTATGTTACGACTTACCCCACCTTTCGGCGGGGGCGACGGGCGATTTGTACACATCTTAGTTAACATATTCAATTGAGTGTTTAGAACTCAAAGTTTACTTTCAAGTCCAATTTTAATTTCTGTTTTAATAGAAATTCCATTACATTAAAGAATTGTAGCCCATTATTCCTTTTCATAAGCTACATGTCGACCTGACGTAAGGAAGAGTGAGTTCACAAAACCTAATACTATTATACTTTTTGAGGTAAATTTTCGACGGCGATGTATAAGCTGTTTTAAGTCAAGAAAAGGTAGGGAGTAATGCGGATCATCAGTTTCAATAACAGGCTCCCCTGAGTAGTATAAGATACCGCCAAGATCTTTGGGTTTATGCCATGTGACAATAATGTCCTGGATAGCTTTATTTTATGGTCAACAATAGAAGGGTCTCTAATCCTTGTTTTTGTGTAGACTTTCGTGAAGGGGTTTCTCTGAAAAAGGCTGAGTAATAAATATTAATTTGGATTTTATTCCTAAATAAAGTTAGTTTTAAATCAGTTTTATTGAAATAGATAAAGGTAAATTTCACTTTTCCGGAGTTATCAGCTTGAGTAAGTAGATCTAACCGCGGCTGCTGGCATCGAGCGTGCCCTACTCTGTTCTACTATAGTTGGGCCCATCTGTTAAATGGCTTCACAATATTTGTTGCTGTGGGCAGAGAAAAAATAAAACAGGTTTACGTTATTTTTTTTAAAGTATTCTGGGGAGAATTAGATTTTACACGCACTTTATTCTTAGTAGATAACTGATTATAAAGCCAGATTCAAACTTACAAGGTAAGAGAAAGTCTCTGTTGGGGCATGAGCCCAATAGCCTAAATATAGCTGATCTTACCAGGCTGAAGAGATGTCTCATTTTTGGGGTATGAACCCAACAGCTTATTTAGCTTATTCAGCCAAAGGCCTTAGTAAAATACGCTTTCAAATTTGCAGTTTGATGTTGTTGGTCAACTATAAGGCCAGGTGTATAGAAGAGTCGAACTTCTTTAGAATGATGTTCAAAATCATTTTTTCCGAAACTACACCTCAGAAAACAAGAGCTATTTGATTTTTAACTTCCAAAGTTAATGTTTTAATTAAACTATTTTCTGTATTTTAGAATAGAGTCTCATAGTTTTGTGGAGAGAGGTAAGGAAAAAAATAAAAAGAAATATATAATTGTGAAAATCTGGCCTAGTCAGTCATATGGGGCTTCTACTGGACGTCCTCCAATTCATGTTAATAGGATTGAGTTTGCAATAAAGCATCAGAAAACAATTTGTGTAAGTGGGTAGAAAGCAAATCTACGTCGTTCTTGTGTTATAATTCTTGGTAAAAGAAAGAAGATTAGGATAGCAGCGAATATTGCTAGAACACCACCTAATTTGTTAGGAATTGATCGTAGGATTGCGTAAGCTCAAAGAAAGTATCATTCTGGTTTAATGTGGAGTGGTGTCACTAATGGATTAGCAGGAATAAAGTTTTCTGGATCGCTTAGATAATTAGGTCATAGTAGAGAGATTATTAGAAGAAGTGATAGTAGTCAGATGAAGCCTACTAGGTCTTTGAAGGTATAGTATGGATGGAATGGAATTATTTGTTGTGGAACAGAGATTCCTAGTGGGTTGTTTGATCCTGTTTGATGTAAAAAAACTAGGTGTAGAACAGAGAAGGCGGCAATGGCGAAAGGTAAGAGGAAATGAAGAGCAAAGAAGCGGTTGAGTGTAGCATTACCAACTGCAAAACCTCCTCATATTCATTGAACTAGGGGGGTTCCAATATATGGTAGGGCTGAAAATAGGTTAGTAATAACTGTAGCACCTCAGAACCTTATTTGTCCTCATGGAAGAACATAGCCTATAAAAGCTGTTGCTATGGTTAATAGAAGTATAATGACCCCTAGTGCTCATACTTCTTTATAGAAGAATGATCCGTAGTAGATTCCTCGTGCAATATGAATATAAAGACAAATGAAGAATATAGAAGCACCATTTGCGTGTGTGAATCGTAGTAGTCATCCAAAATTAACGTCTCGGCAAATATGGGCTACTGAGGAGAAAGCTAGGTCTACGTGTGGGGTGTAATGTATTGCTAAAAATAGGCCTGTTAAGATTTGGATAACTAAGCATAGCCCTAGAAGTGAACCAAAGTTTCAAAAAATAGATAAGTTAATTGGTGCGGGAAGATCTACGAGAGATCCAGATAAAATTTTTAGTACTGGGTGGGTTTTTCGTGTTGGTTTAAACATAGTTAGTTAAAGATGAATGGTCGAAGAGGACCATTATGTCGACTGGCAATTTTTACTACAGCAATTAATGCTAAAAATAGAATAAAGGCTAGAAGTAAAAAAATAAAGCTATTTTCATTAAAAAGTATTTTTGTAATAAAAGTTACTTGTTGGCTATTAAAAGAGATTGAAGCTGGGAAGAATTGAAAGTTTAGCAAAAGTGAAGTTAAAATAATGATAAACGAAGAAGATAAAGGTTTAAAGAATAAGTGATGGTTTGGAAGGGTTGCTACAAAATAAGCAAATAGAACATTTAGTCCTCCAATATAAACTAAGATTAAAATTATTGCTATTCATGAAGAATAACATAGTGATAGAATTGACGCAGATATTATTCTTAGTAGAAGAACTCAAACCCCTAGGGTTAGAGGTGAAGCTGTTAGCGGAAGCCTAAAAAAAAGAGAGAAAGAACAGGCTATAAGAATTGATAAAAACATAGGTTTAAGAGCCTCATCAATAAAGACATAAGAATAATCCAATTCAAACTACATCAACAAAATGTCAGTATCATGCTGCGGCTTCAAAGCCAAAGTGATGTGTAGGATTAAAATGGCGACTTATAGCTCGAAATAGACATACAGAAAGAAATGTTGATCCAATAATTACATGAAGACCGTGGAAACCTGTTGTAACAAAGAAAGTTGATCCATACACACTGTCTGCAATGGTAAAAGGTGCTTCAAAGTATTCTATTGCTTGTAATACTGTAAAGTAGCCTCCTAATAAGATAGTTAATAGTAGTGCTTGTAAGGTTTCTCGTCGATCTCCTTGTATTAATGCATGATGAGCCCATGTCACAGTTACACCTGAAGCTAATAGAACTGCTGTATTAAGAAGGGGAACTCCAAATGGGTTTAGAGGTTCAATACCAATTGGTGGTCAACAGCAACCAATTTCTGGCGTAGGGGCTAATCTTCTATGAAAAAATGCTCAGAAAAATGCAAAGAAAAATAAAACTTCAGAGAGAATGAATAAAATTATTCCGTATCGTAATCCTTTTACTACACGTTTTGTGTGAAATCCTAGGAATGTCCCTTCTCGGACAACGTCTCGTCATCATTGAAGTATAGTTAAAATAATTAATAGTAGTCCTAAATAGAGGCCTAATATAGTTTCTTTATGAAATCATATAGCTAGTCCAATTGCAGTTGTTAGAGCACCAATTGCACCTGTTAATGGTCAGGGGCTAGGTTCTACTAAATGAAAGGGTCCTGGTTGAAGTAGTAGGTTTTTTTGTTTTGTTATTGGAGGTCATTCTTTAATTTGGGTTAGGTTTGGGTATGTTGAGTGGCTTTGGTAAAGGGTTTGTTTCATGATCTTAAAATATTTTGTTTGGAAATATGGTTAGATTTTATAAGGAAAGAGGGTGAGTCTTTTCTTTAGAAGTCAAAATTCTATGTGCCAGAACACTTCCTTATATTTAGTTTAAGACGATTTTCATCTACGTCAGAATTTTTGTCATTTTTTTCTATATAGGGTAAAGGAAAACTTAGGGGATTGGATTCATCAGATTTTTGATGCTAGTAGGGCTGCTGTAAAGAGAAATAAGAGTGTTAGTGATATTCAGGAGAGTGGGCTAAGATGTGGCATAGTACGGTTTTGGAACAAATGGGCTCAAAAGGCCATCTTTTCGGTGTAAGCGAAAGGCATATTATGCTTCATTTGTGGTTACTCTTTTTATTTAGATAAATTTTCTGCTTGGAAGGCAATTGTATTGAAATTATACTAAAAGAGTACTTAGTGATAGTATCACAGTTTTAGCTTGAAAGGCTAATGTATTAGTTATTATACTATAAGTAAGATAAGAGGGAATTTAGACCCGTTAAAAGATTTACAGTCTTTCGCTTAAATAAGTTCTCAGCCATCTTATCATGAACAGGTCAGATTAAAATGACTAACTCCTGAGTAACAGTCAGGTGCAAAATAATTGCTTCTGTTCAATATCAAGTAGAATATTTCTGTCTTTTGATCCTAAGTCAAACGCATATCTCTGCCAACTTGATTATAGGTTTATTAGGATGATGTTGTGTTTTCGTGAATTATTTTTATAAAGTCTTCTGGGGAACGTGCTTCTAGAGCAATAGGTATAAATGAGTGGTTAGCACCGCAGATTTCTGAGCATTGTCCATAGAATACTCCTGGGATAGTAATTATTAGGCCTACTTGGTTTAGTCGACCTGGGACGGCATCTACTTTAACTCCTAGGCTTGGAATTGTTCAGGAGTGTATTACGTCTGATGCAGTAATTAATATGCGGATATTTGTTTTGCACGGGAGGACTAATCGATTATCTACTTCTAGTAGCCGGAAAGGTGTTTTTTCTGATAGGTCTTCTGTAGCTAATATATAAGAGTCTCCCCCTATGTTATTAAAGTCTGTGTATTCATAAGTTCAGTATCATTGGTTGCCGATAGCTTTTACTGTTAGTGCTGGGGTTATTACTTCATCTATTAAGTATAGAAGGCGTAGAGAGGGGAGTGCTAGTGTTAATAAAATTAATCCTGGAATAACTGTTCATACTCTCTCAAGGATTGGATTTTCTGTTAATGTTTTAGTTGTAAATGAGTTAAGTATTAGTGAGAGTAAGGAGAATCCTACGAATGTGAGAATTATAACAAGAATAGTTATTGCGTGGTCGTGGAATTCAGTTAGTTGGGTTATAACTGGAGATGCGGCATCTTGGAGTCCTAGTTGTCCTCAATAGGGCATAAAAGTTTAGTTGTATAACTTAATGTTATAGTATGGTTTGTAGAGGCTGCATTAAGTAGTGCTATTTAAACGTGACAGGTTTATGTTATATGTTAACTAAGCTTCTAATTATTCTATATAGTAGTCTTCTACATATTCTACGATTAGAATTGGGGATCCTGGGATGCCATGGGCAGCTGGTGGGGATAGTGGTGTTCATTCTAAAGATGTTTGTGCGTGCCTAGAAGCAATTAATCCTCGTTGGGCTACTAAGGCTTCTCAGATAATAAAGATGAAGTAAAGTAGGGCTACGAAAGATATTGTTGCTCCTATTGATGATAGTACGTGTCAACTTATAAATGAGTCTGGATAGTCTGAATATCGGCGAGGTATTCCTCTTAGTCCTAGAAAGTGTTGTGGAAAGAAAGTTAAATTTACTCCAATAAATATTAGAAAGAATTGTGCTTTTCCTCATCGTTCGTGTAGGGTTAATCCTGTAAAGAGTGGAAAATAGTGAGTGAAGCCTGCAAAGATGGCGAAAACTGCACCTATGCTTAGTACGTAGTGGAAGTGGGCTACTACGTAATATGTATCGTGAAGAACGATATCAAAGGATGCATTTGATAATATGATACCGGTTAGCCCTCCTAAGGTAAAGAGAAAAATAAACCCTAGGGCCCAAAGAATTGGAAGAGTGTATGAGATGTGGGATCCTCAGATAGTAGCAAGTCATCTAAATACTTTAATTCCAGTTGGAATAGCAATAATTATAGTTGCAGCTGTAAAATAGGCTCGGGAGTCGACGTCTATTCCTGCAGTAAATATGTGGTGTGCTCATACGATAAATCCTAGGATTCCAATTCCAATTATAGCGTAGATTATTCCTAATGTTCCAAATGCTTCTAGTTTTCCTGAGTAATGGGTAACTACATGTGAGATTAGGCCAAACCCTGGAAGAATAAGAATATATACTTCTGGATGTCCGAAGAACCAAAATAAGTGACTAAATAGAATTGGGTCTCCTCCTCCGCCTGGATCGAAGAAAGCTGTATTTAAGTTTCGGTCTGTCAGTAGTATTGTAATTGCTCCTGCTAGGACAGGTAGGGCTAGGAGTAGTAGAATAACTGTAATAAATGCTGCTCATACGAATAAAGGAATTCGTTCTCATGATAGTTTGTTTGGGCGTATATTAGTTACAGTTGAGATGAAATTTAGGGCACCTAGAATAGAGCTTACTCCTGCTAGGTGAAGGGAGAAAATAGCCAGGTCTACTGAAGCACCGGCATGGGCAAGTGCTCCTGATAGTGGTGGGTAGACTGTTCAACCTGTTCCTACTCCTTTTTCTACTGCGCTTGAAGCAAGAAGTAAGAATAGTGCTGGTGGAAGTAGTCAGAATCTTATATTGTTAAGGCGTGGAAATGCTATGTCTGGTGCGCCAATTATTAGAGGGATAAGTCAGTTTCCAAATCCTCCAATTAAAACTGGTATTACGAGAAAGAAAATTATTAGGAAAGCATGAGCTGTTACGATAACATTATATAGTTGGTCTCTTCCTAGAAGAGATCCTGGTTGTCCTAATTCAGCTCGAATAAGAAGTCTTATTGATGTTCCTATTAGTCCAGATCAAATTCCGAGGATAAAATAAAGTGTACCAATATCTTTGTGGTTTGTTGAGTAAATTCATCGCAA